AATGAATTGCCTGACAAAAGGATTACCTTGATAGGGTAAAATATGTAATAATATTACATTCATTATATTTAATAGATTTAAACTATTTCTAAAAGTATCAAAAACTTTTGTGCATCCTACACTAAAATATAAAAAAGATAAGCTAATGAAGCTACTGGGCTCATACCCCATTTATAAAGGTACTAATCCTTTTCTTTTTAATTTTTAATAGTTCAGTAAAAATTATATTTATAAGAATTCTAATAACAGGTTCATTAATCTCTATTTCTTCTAATTCTTGATTAAGAGCTTGAATAGGTTTAGAAATTAATTTATTGTCTTTTATCCCCCTAATAAGAGATGATAAATTAATATCCACTGAAGCCTCATTAAAATACTTTCTTACTCAAGCATTAGCTTCCTCAGTATTTTTATTTGCAGTAATTTTATCTAGATTAATCTGAGAAAGAGAAAATTCAAATTATCTAATAAAAAGAGTAATTTTCTCAACCTTACTATTAAAAAGTGGATCTGCTCCCTTCCACTTTTGATTCCCTAATGTAATAGAAGGTATGTCCTGAATAAATTCATTAATTTTAATAACCTGACAAAAATTAGCCCCTTTAATATTAATTTCCTATTTAATATTAAATCCATTAATTATAATAAGAGTAATTTTATCTAGATTAATCGGAGCTTTAGGAGGATTAAATCAAACTTCGTTACGAAAATTAATAGCTTATTCTTCAATTAATCATTTAGCTTGAATATTAGCAGCATTATTTAATGAAAATTTATTATGAATTACATATTTTATATTTTATAGCTTTATTTCATCAACAATAATTTTTCTATTTAATATTTATAAAAGCTCTTATATTAACCAATTATTTTCAAAATTTATATATAATAAATCTTTTAAATTTTATTTGTTTTTAAATTTATTATCATTAGGAGGTTTACCTCCTTTTTTAGGATTTTTACCAAAATTAATAGTAATTCAATCATTAACAATAAATAATCAATTATTATTATTATTATTTATGTTAATAATAGCTTTAATTACTATTTACTTTTATTTACGATTATCTTATAGAGTTTTTATATTAAATTTTTTAGAAAACAATTGAATAAATAAATCTACCTTTAAAACATTTTATATAAACATTTTATTAATTTTTTCTTACATCTCATTATTTGGATTATTTTTAATTTCTTCTTTATATTTATTACTTTAAGGCTTTAAGTTAAATAAACTAATATCCTTCAAAGCTATAAATATAAGAAAAATCTTTTAAGCCTTAAAGCTTTAGTAAAAATCACTCCTTTAGAATTGCAGTCTAATATCATTTATTATGACTATAAAGCCTTATTTTATGATTAAAGAGAATAATTCCCATAAATAGATTTACAATCTATTGCCTAAATTTCAGCCATTTAATCGCAACAATGGTTATTCTCTACTAATCACAAAGATATTGGAACTTTATATTTCATTTTTGGAGCTTGATCAGGAATAGTAGGTACCTCCTTAAGTATCCTAGTACGTGCTGAATTAGGACACCCTGGAGCTTTAATTGGAGATGACCAGATTTATAATGTAATTGTAACAGCCCATGCATTTATTATAATTTTTTTTATAGTAATACCAATTATAATTGGAGGATTTGGTAATTGACTAGTACCCCTAATACTAGGAGCACCAGATATAGCCTTCCCTCGAATAAATAATATAAGATTTTGACTATTACCTCCTGCATTAACACTTTTATTGGTAAGTAGTATAGTGGAAAAGGGAGCTGGAACAGGATGAACCGTTTACCCTCCACTATCTTCTAACATTGCTCATAGAGGAGCTTCAGTTGATTTAGCAATTTTTTCTCTTCATTTAGCAGGAATTTCCTCTATTTTAGGAGCTGTAAATTTCATTTCAACTGTAATTAATATACGAGCAACAGGAATTACACTTGATCGAATACCTTTATTTGTTTGATCAGTAATAATTACAGCAATTCTATTACTTTTATCTTTACCAGTTTTAGCTGGAGCTATTACTATATTATTAACTGACCGTAATTTAAATACCTCTTTTTTTGACCCTTCTGGAGGAGGAGATCCAATCCTTTACCAACATTTATTTTGATTTTTTGGACATCCTGAAGTGTATATTTTAATTTTACCTGGATTTGGAATAATTTCTCATATTATTAGTCAAGAATCTGGAAAAAAAGAAACATTTGGAGCCTTAGGGATAATTTATGCAATATTAGCTATTGGATTATTAGGATTTATTGTTTGAGCACACCATATATTTACTGTTGGGATAGATATTGATACTCGAGCGTATTTCACTTCAGCAACTATAATTATTGCTGTACCTACAGGAATTAAAATTTTTAGATGACTAGCTACTTTATATGGAACTCAACTATCTTATTCACCTGCCATTTTATGGTCCTTAGGATTTGTATTCTTATTTACTGTTGGAGGATTAACAGGAGTAATTCTTGCTAATTCTTCTTTAGACATTATTCTTCATGACACTTATTATGTAGTAGCTCATTTCCATTATGTACTTTCTATAGGAGCTGTTTTCGCTATTATAGCTGGATTTATTCATTGATTTCCTTTATTTACAGGAATTACACTAAATAATATTTTACTAAAAAGTCAATTTATTATTATATTTATTGGAGTTAATTTAACCTTTTTTCCTCAACATTTCTTAGGATTAGCAGGTATACCTCGACGTTATTCTGATTATCCAGATGCTTATACTGCATGAAATGTAATTTCCACAATTGGTTCAACAATTTCATTATTAGGAATTTTAATATTTTTTTACATTATCTGAGAAAGTTTAATTTTACAACGTCAAGTAATATTCACTATTCAATTAAATTCATCTATTGAATGGTTACAAAATACTCCCCCTGCAGAACATAGTTATAATGAATTACCTCTATTAACTAATTTCTAATGTGGCAGATTAGTGCAATGGATTTAAGCTCCAAATATAAAGTATTTTACTTTTATTAGAAGCTAATGTCAACATGAGCAAATTTAGGATTACAAGATAGTTCTTCACCTTTAATAGAACAATTAATTTTTTTTCATGATCATACTCTTTTAATTCTTATTATAATTACTATATTAGTTGGTTACTTAATAATAACATTATTTTTGAATAAATATGTAAATCGTTATTTATTACATGGACAAATTATTGAAATTATTTGAACAATTTTACCTGCTATTATTTTACTATTCATTGCTTTCCCTTCTTTACGCCTATTATATTTATTAGATGAAATTGATGAAACTTCCATTACCTTAAAAGCAATTGGACATCAATGATACTGAAGTTATGAATATTCAGATTTTAAAAATATTGAATTTGATTCTTACATAATTCCAACAAATGAATTATCAATAAATATATTCCGATTATTAGATGTCGATAATCGAGTAATTTTACCTGTAAATTTACAAATTCGTATTTTAGTAACAGCTGCTGATGTAATTCATTCATGAACTATTCCCTCTTTAGGAGTAAAAGTTGATAGAACTCCTGGTCGATTAAATCAAACTAATTTTTTAATTAATCGTACCGGATTACTTTATGGTCAATGTTCAGAAATTTGTGGTGCCAATCATAGATTTATACCTATTGTTATTGAAAGAATCCCTATATTATATTTTATTAAATGAATTATTAATAATAATTCTCATTAGATGACTGAAAGCAAGTAATGGTCTCTTAAACCATATTATAGTAAATTAGCACTTACTTCTAATGAAAAAATTAGTTAAAATTATAACATTAGTTTGTCAAACTAAAATTATTAAATCATTAATATTTTTTAATTCCACAAATAGCCCCAATTAATTGATTAAGTTTATTTATTATTTTTTCATTTTCATTTATATTATTTAACTTAATAAATTATTACATTTATACCCCAATAATACCTAAATCTAGTAACATTTTTAAAAAAAGAAATTAAAATATATTAAACTGAAAATGATAACAAACTTATTTTCAGTATTTGACCCTTCATCAAGAATCTTTAATTTATCTTTAAATTGATTAAGAACATTTTTAGGAATTTTAATAATCCCTTCAATATTTTGACTATTACCTTCTCGATATCATATATTTTGAAATCATGTAATATTAACATTACATAAAGAATTTAAAACTCTTTTAGGTCCAATAAGATCTAATGGTTCTACTCTTATTTTTGTCTCTTTATTTTCAATAATTTTATTTAATAATTTTATAGGTTTATTCCCTTATATTTTTACAAGAACAAGTCATTTAACATTAACTCTTACTCTAGCCCTACCTTTATGAATATGTTTCTTACTTTTTGGATGAATTAATAACACTCAACATATATTTGCTCATTTAGTACCTCAAGGTACTCCTTCTATTCTAATACCTTTTATAGTATGTATTGAATCTATTAGTAATCTTATTCGACCAGGAACTTTAGCAGTACGATTAACCGCAAATATAATTGCTGGTCATTTACTATTAACCCTTTTAGGTAATACAGGACCCTCAATATCTATAATTTTATTAAATTTATTAATTATTATTCAAATTGCTCTATTAATTTTAGAATCAGCAGTAGCAATAATTCAATCTTATGTTTTTGCTGTCCTTAGAACACTTTATTCTAGTGAAGTAAATTAATGTCAATTAATTCAAATCATCCATTTCACTTAGTAGATTATAGTCCTTGACCTTTAACAGCTTCAATTGGAGCTATAACAACTGTATCAGGAATAGTTAAATGATTTCATCAATATGATATTTCATTATTTACTTTAGGAAACATTATTACTATTTTAACAGTTTATCAATGATGACGAGATATTTCTCGAGAAGGAACATTTCAAGGGTTACATACTTTAACAGTAACTACAGGGTTACGTTGAGGTATAATTTTATTTATTTTATCTGAAATTTTATTTTTTTTTTCTTTTTTCTGAGCTTTCTTTCATAGTAGTCTATCTCCATCTATTGAATTAGGAACTATGTGACCTCCTATAGGAATTACACCTTTTAACCCTTTCCAAATTCCTCTTTTAAATACTGTCATTTTATTAACGTCAGGAATTACATTAACATGAGCTCACCATAGATTAATAGAAAGAAATCATTCTCAAACTACCCAAGGATTATTTTTTACAGTTGTATTAGGAATTTACTTTACAATATTACAAGCCTATGAATATATTGAAGCACCTTTTAGAATTGCCGACTCAGTTTATGGGTCTACTTTTTTTATAACTACAGGATTCCATGGAATTCATGTTTTAATTGGAACAACATTTCTATTAATTTGTTTAATTCGTCATTTAAATCATCATTTTTCAAAAAATCATCATTTTGGATTTGAAGCAGCTGCTTGATACTGACATTTTGTTGACATCGTATGATTATTCCTTTATATTTCAATTTACTGATGAGGAAAATAATTAATTATCTATATAGTATAAAAAGTATTTTTGACTTCCAATCTTATAGTCTATCAAAGATAGTGTAGATAATTTTTTCAATTTTAATAATTAGATTTATTATTATAATATTATCAATAATCATAATATTAATCGCTTCAATTATTTCAAAAAAAACAATTATTGACCGAGAAAAATCTTCCCCATTTGAGTGTGGTTTTGATCCAAAATCTTCATCACGATTACCTTTTTCTTTACGATTTTTTTTAATCACCATTATTTTTTTAATCTTTGATGTAGAAATTGTATTAATTTTACCTATTATTTTAATTATAAATTATTCAAATTTTTTTATTTGAATAATTACAGCAATTCTATTTATTTTAATTTTATTAATAGGATTATATCATGAATGAAATCAAGGAATACTAAATTGACCTAACTAATAGGGTTGTAGTTAATAATAACATTTGATTTGCATTCAAAAAATATTGAATTATTCAATCTACCTTGAATATGAAGCGATTTATTGCAATTAGTTTCGACCTAATTTTAGGTAAATTTACCCTTATTCTTTAATTGAAGCCAAAAAGAGGCTTATCACTGTTAATGATATAATTGAGAAAAATTCTCCAATTAAAGAAATATGAAGGTCAAGAAAAAGCTGCTAACTTTCTTCTTTTAATGGTTAAATTCCATTTATATTTCTAATTTATATAGTTTAATAAAAACATTACATTTTCAATGTAAAATTAAAATAATTTTTTTTATAAATTAATAATTTTATTAATTTATTCAAAGATTAATTAAACTCCGTAACATCTTCAATGTTAAACTCTAATTATAAGCTATTTGAATATAATTAAATTATATATATATATATAATAATAATTCAAAATACAAATCTTAATAAATAAATTTTTAAATTATTATTTTGCAACATTTGATTCAACTGAGAATTTTTAATTAAATTAAAATAAAGTTGTTGACCCCCAAAATATTCAGATCAACCCTGATCAAATGATTTAACTACTAAATTACCAATTATTAAAGAATAGTTAATAATTCCATAAGTAGAAATATTAGGTATAAATCATATAGACCCTAAAAAATATGAAAAATTATATCTTATTAAAGCTTTACTGTAAAAAAATATAGAAATATTAGAAATTAAATAACCTATTAAACCCCCTATAATACAAATAAATAAAACTAATAATTTCAAATATAAAGGTAAAACAACTAATATAGGAGTTGGAAAAATTAATCATCTTAATATACTTCCAGCAATAATAGATAAAATTAATAACCCTATTATACTTTTTAATATTACCCAACCTTCATCATTTAATAAATTTAAAGGAGAAAATTTAGAATCTATAATTATAACATAATAAATTAAACGAAAAGAATAACATACAGTTAAACCAGTAGAAAAGAAAAATAAAAAAAAAGAAAAATAATTAACATAAGATAATAAAACTATTTCTAAAATTAAATCCTTAGAATAAAATCCAGCTAAAAAAGGTATTCCACATAATGCTAAATTAGATACATTAAAACAAGAAGAAGTTAAAGGTATAATTAATGCTAACCCTCCTATTAATCGAATATCTTGATTATTGTTTATATTATGAATAATGGCTCCAGCACATATGAATAATAAAGCTTTAAATAACGCATGAGTTAATAAATGAAAAAAAGCTAATTTATAAAATCCCATAGATAAAATTCTTATTATTAGCCCTAATTGTCTTAAAGTTGATAAAGCAATAATTTTTTTTAAATCAAATTCATAATTAGCCCCCAATCCAGATATAAATATAGTTAATCCTGATAATAATAGTAATAAATTTCCTATTCAACTTATTCTTAATAAAATATTAAATCGAATTAATAAATATACTCCAGCTGTTACTAATGTAGAAGAATGAACTAGTGCAGAAACTGGTGTAGGAGCAGCTATTGCTGCTGGTAATCAAGAAGAAAAAGGAATTTGAGCACTTTTAGTTATAGCTGCTAGTATAACTAAACTCCCAATAATTATTATATCAAAATTATTCTTTATTACTTCTAAATAAAAAATAAAATTTCAACTTCCATAATTTAACATTCAAGCAATAGCTAATAATAAAGCTACATCTCCCACTCGATTTGATAGAACAGTTAATATCCCTGAATTATAAGACTTAACATTCTGAAAATAAATTACTAAAAAATAAGAAACTAATCCTAAACCATCTCACCCAAGTAAAATTCTAATTAAATTAGGACTAACGATTAAAAACACTATAGATAAAACAAATATTAAAACTATTATAATAAAACGATTAATTTTATAATCTCTTTCTATATATTCCTTTCTGTAAAAAATAACTAAAGAAGAAATAATTATCACAAAAGATAAAAAAATTAATCTTATTCAATCTAAAAATAAAGTTATAGTAATATTTATTGTATTAAAAGAAATAACCTCTCATTCAATAAAAATTCTAAAATCATTTAAAATAAAATTTATACTTATAAAAAAGAAAAAAAATCTTACTAAAAATAATAAATAAAAACTAATTACACAAATTGATAAATACTTCACGATTTAAAAAGAATATATCTTATCTTTGATATCACAAATCAATATTTTATTTAAACTATTTAAATATAATCATAATACACAAATCTCTCCCTTTAAAATTAATAAATTTAAAGGAATTCAATGTAAAAATAAAAGTAAATACTCACGAACTAACCCTCTTCTAAAAAAATAAGCTCCAGAAAAATTTTTTCCATGTTGTCTATAAGTAAATAAATACAAGGTATAAGCAGCACTAAAAAAAGACAAAAATGATAACATAAATATTGTAACCCAAGATCATCTAACTAATCTATTAATTAAAGTAATTTCTCCTAATAAATTTAAAGTAGGAGGAGCAGATATATTAGCAGAACCTAATAAAAATCATCATAAAGTTATAGAAGGTATAAAATTTAATAACCCCTTATTAATTAATAATCTACGTCTCCCTATTCGTTCATAAGAAATATTAGCTAAACAAAATAAACCTGAAGAAGCTAATCCATGAGCAATTATTAATGTATAAGAACCACAAACCCCAATATAAGTTATAGTTATTAACCCTGATAAAACAATCCCTATATGAGCAACAGAAGAATAAGCAATTAAAGCTTTTAAATCTGTTTGACGTAAACAAATTAAACTAACTAATACACCTCCCACTAATCTAATTCTTACTCAAATAAAATTAAATTTCAATCCTAATAATTGTAAAAAAGGAAAAACTCGTAATAAACCATATCCTCCTAATTTTAATATAATTCCAGCTAAAATTATAGAACCAGAAACAGGAGCTTCAACATGAGCTTTTGGTAATCATAAATGAAATAAAAATATAGGTATCTTAATTAAAAATGCTATTAATATAGAAAAATATATAAACTCATAATTAAAATTATAATTTATTAATAAATAAAAATTTAAAGTTCCTGCAAATTTGTATAAAAAAAAAATTCCAATTAATATAGGTAAAGATACTAATAATGTATAAAATAATAAATATACTCCAGCCTGCAATCGTTCAGGTTGGTAACCTCACCCCAAAATTAAAAATAAAGTAGGAATTAATCTTCTCTCAAAAAATAAATAAAATAATAATAAATTTATACTTATAAAAGTTAAAACTAATAAAATCAGTAATAAAATAATATTTAACAAAAATAAATTTGTGTAATTATTAAATTTAAAAATTGATTCTCTTGCCATTAATATTAAAGAAATAATCCATATACTTAATAAAATTATTCCATAAGAAATAACATCACATCCAAATAAGTAAGAAATATTTATAAAATAATTTGTATACATATTTATTATAATAAAAATAAATCTTAATAAAAATAACACTATTTGAACCATTCAATATATATTATATATAAAACATAAAGGAAAAATAAATAAAATTATAAAAATAATCTTTAACATTGTAAAATATTAAAACTTTGAAAATAATCATTCCCATGTGTACGAATTATAGAAACCAAAATAGAAAGACCTAAAGCCCCTTCGCATACGCTAAATACTAAAAATAATATAGAAAAAAAATTAGAAAAATTTATTAAATTTAAATAAATAAATAATAAAAAAAATAAACTTAAAACAATATATTCTAATCTTAATAATATAGATAATAAATGTTTACGATTAAAAATAAAAGTTAATAGACCTGTAAAAAATAATACAATTGGTAATAATAAAATTATATTTATCAACATTAGTTTTAATAGTTTAATAAAAACATTGGTCTTGTAAATCAATAATAAGATAATTTCTTTTAAAACTTCAAGAGAAAAGATATTTCTTTATCACTAATCTCCAAAATTAGTATTTTAATTAAACTACCTCCTGATATTATACAATGAATTTTAATAATTATATTAATTACTATTAACATTATCTTTATAAATATAAAACATCCCTTAGCTACAGGGTTAATATTACTAATTCAAACAACCTTAGTATCCCTAATAATAAGATTAAATACCAAAAGATTCTGATTTTCATATATTCTTTTTCTTGTTTTTATTGGTGGAATATTAGTTTTATTTATTTATGTTACTTCATTAGCATCAAATGAAATATTTACTTTTTCTATTAAATTATTAATAATTTCTATATTTACTTTTACATTCTTATTAATTTATTTATACTTCATAGATAACTTCAATTTAATAAATTACTCAAATATTGAAACTGAAATAATTAGTTATCATCACTCTTATAATATAGAAAATTCTTTATTAATTAATAAATTATATAATTATCCTACAAATTTATTAACTATTATATTAATAAATTATTTATTAATTACTCTAATTATTATTGTAAAAATTACCAAATTACATAAAGGGCCTCTACGACCCATATTTAATTAATGAATAAACCTTTACGAATTAAACACCCTATCTTAAATATTGCAAATAATGCATTAATAGATTTACCTACTCCCAGAAATATCTCATCTTGATGAAATTTTGGATCCTTATTAGGCTTATGTTTAAGTATTCAAATTTTAACTGGATTATTTTTAGCCATACATTATACTGCAGATATTAATATAGCTTTTAATAGAATTAATCATATTTGTCGAGATGTAAACTATGGTTGATTATTACGAATTATTCACGCTAACGGTGCATCATTTTTTTTTATTTGTATTTATTTACATGTAGGTCGAGGAATATATTATGGATCATTCTTATTTAAATCTACATGAATGGTAGGAGTAATTCTTCTATTTTTAACTATAGGAACAGCATTTATAGGTTATGTATTACCTTGAGGACAAATATCATTTTGAGGAGCAACTGTAATTACAAATTTATTATCTGCAATCCCATATTTAGGAATTGAACTAGTACAATGAGTATGAGGAGGATTTGCTGTTGATAATGCAACTTTAACTCGATTCTTCACTTTTCATTTTATTTTACCATTTATTGTACTAGCAACTACATTAATTCATTTATTATTTTTACATGAAACTGGTTCAAATAATCCTTTAGGATTAAATTCAAATATTGATAAAATTCCTTTTCATCCCTATTTTACTTATAAAGATATTGTAGGATTTATTATTATAATAATAATTTTAATTTTATTAGTTTTAATTAACCCTAATATATTAGGAGATCCAGACAATTTTATTCCTGCTAATCCTTTAAGAACTCCTGTTCATATTCAACCTGAATGATACTTTTTATTTGCATATGCTATTTTACGATCAATCCCTAATAAATTAGGAGGAGTAATTGCTTTAATTTTATCTATTGCAATTCTAATAATTTTACCCTTTTACCATTTAAGAAAATTTCAAGGATTACAATTTTACCCAATAAATCAAATTATATTTTGATCTATAGTAACAACAGTAATTTTATTAACCTGAATTGGAGCACGACCTGTAGAAGAACCTTTTATTTTAATAGGACAAATTTTAACTGTAATTTATTTTTTATACTTTCTAACTAACCCTTTAATTACTAAATGATGAGATAATTTATTAAATTAGTTAATGAGCTTGAAATAAGCATTTGTTTTGAAAACATAAGATAGAAATTTCATTTTCTATTAACTTTACTAAAATTAATTAACTATAATATAAATAAAAATAAAACCTTAATACCAAAAATAAATAAAATAAAATTTAAAGAAAAAGGTAAAAAACACTTTCAAGCTAAATCTATTAATTTATCATAACGAAATCGAGGCAATGTTCCACGAACCCAAATAAACAAAAATGCTATAAAACTTAACTTTAAATAAAATAATAAATTAAAAATATCTCCTCCTAAAAATATTACACTAAATAATATACTTATAAATAAAATTCTTGTATACTCTGATAGAAAAATTAAAGCAAATCCTCCTCTTCTATATTCTACATTAAATCCAGATACTAATTCAGATTCCCCTTCAGCAAAATCAAAAGGAGTACGATTAGTTTCAGCTAATGAAATTCTAAATCATACTAAAGAAACAGGAAATATAATAAATAAAAATCAAATAAAAATTTGATATTTATAAAATATTAATAAATTATACCCTCCAATTAAAAAAACAAGACTTAATAAAATTAAAGATAAACTAACTTCATAAGAAATAGTCTGAGCTACTGCTCGTAAACCCCCTAATAATGCATAATTAGAATTAGAAGATCAACCAGCTACTATAACAGTATAAACTCCTAATCTAATACAACTCAAAAAAAATAATAGCCCTAAATTAAAAGAAAACAATTTAATAAATATAGGTATACATAATCAAACCAATAAAGATAAAAAAAGTGAAAAAATTGGAGAAAAATAATAAGAAACATAATTAGATAATAAAGGATAAATTTGTTCTTTAGTAAATAATTTAATTGCATCACAAAAAGGTTGAGGAATCCCTACAATTCCCACTTTATTAGGACCCTTACGAATCTGAATATAACCTAACACCTTACGTTCTAAAAGAGTTAAAAAAGCAACACTTACTAAAACAAAAATAATTAATAATAAACTTATAATAATAAATAAATAAAATTCTTTTAAAAACAAGTACTATCTGTAATAAAAATTACATAAATAAATTCTAAATTTATTGCACTAATCTGCCAAAATAGTTTATATTAATTATATTCTAAATAAAAATAATAATTTATTAAATATTAGGTCCTTTCGTACTGAAATATTTTAAATATTTAAAGATAGAAACCAACCTGGCTTACACCGGTTTGAACTCAGATCATGTAAGAATTTAAAAGTCGAACAGACTTAAAATTTAAGCTTCTACACCTAAAATTATATCTTAATCCAACATCGAGGTCGCAATCTTTTTTATCGATATGAACTCTCCAAAAAAATTACGCTGTTATCCCTAAAGTAACTTAATTTTTTAATCGTTAATAACGGATCAATTTATCATTAATTAATGATTTTAAAAATTAAAAGTTTATTAAATTTTAATATCACCCCAATAAAATATTACTATATATCAAAATAAAATAATTCTAAAAAATATTAATATAATAAATATAAAGATTTATAGGGTCTTCTCGTCTTTTAAATTCATTTTAGCTTTTTGACTAAAAAATAAAATTCTAAAATAAATTCTTATGAAACAGTTAATATTTCGTCCAACCATTCATACCAGCCTTCAATTAAAAGACTAATGATTATGCTACCTTTGCACAGTCAATATACTGCGGCCATTTAAATTAAATTCAGTGGGCAGGTTAGACTTTAAAAAAAATTCAAAAAGACATGTTTTTGTTAAACAGGCGAACATTAAATTTGCCGAGTTCTTTATAAAAACTTTTCAAATTAAAATATTTATACATTATAATATACTAATTTTATCATAATTTTTTTATTTTTTATATTAAAATAAATATTTTAATAAAAAATTAAAATTTAATAAATAATATTTATTATAAAATAAATTATAACAAATTTACTAATAATAGCTATTTCTAAACCTATATTTATTAATACATTTATTAATTTTTAATAATTTATTTTATAGCTTATCCCATAAAATATTAAAATTAAATAATTATTTAATTAATTCATTAAATTAAATAATATAAAATTTCTAAATTAAATTTATTTCTTAAAAAACTAGATACCTTTAAAACCGAATAACATTTCATTTCTAATATATTATTAAAAATAATTTTACTACATTAACTTTTATAATATATTAACTCTTTTAAAATCGAGAAAATTATTATTAATAATTTTTATTTAATAAACCCTGATACACAAGGTACAATTAATAAAATTTTCTTCTAAAATAATAATTTTTCAATTTATTTCAATTTTCTTTTACAATACTATTCCACTATAATAAAAATTATTTATTCCTTAAAAAATACTTAAACATAACAATATATAATTTTTTTTAATATTTTAAAAAAAAGACAATTAAAAATAATAAATAAAATTTAATCAATTTATATTGATTTGCACAAAAACCTTTTCAATGTAAATGAAATACTTTACTAAATAAGCTTTAAATTGCATTCTAGGTACACTTTCCAGTACATCTACTATGTTACGACTTATCTTACCTTAGTAATAAGAGTGACGGGCGATGTGTACATATTTTAGAGCTAAAATCAAATTATTAATCTTTATAATTTTACTATCAAATCCACTTTCAATAAATTTTTCATATTTATATTCATTTAAATAAATTTATTGTAATCCATTAAAACTTAAAAATAAGCTACACCTTGATCTGATATACTTTCTAATAAAAATTTACAAAAATTAACATTCTTATAAAATATCCTAATAACAACGGTATATAAACTGAAAACAATTTTAAGTAAGGTCCATCGTGGATCATCGATTACAAAACAGATTCCTCTGAATAGACTAAAATACCGCCAAATTTTTTAAGTTTCAAGAACATAACTATTACTACCTAAATTTAATTATATACTTTTTAAATAATAGGGTATCTAATCCTAGTTTAATTTTAAATTTTTCAAGCCTCATTTAATTAATATAAATATATTATAAATTTAAAATTCCACCTAATAAATTTATTTTTAATTTATTAAACTTTAAATTAACTTTAATTGATATAAATTTATTTGTATTATTCGTATAACCGCGGCTGCTGGCACAAATTTAGCCAATACTCTTCAATTTTACTATTTCTAAATTTCCTTAATCAATAATAATAATTACTGCGAATAATAATAAAATATTTATTATTAAAATAAATAAAAATACTTACCAAAATTTGCATATAAATTAAATTAATAATAAACCTCCAAGCCAAAATAAAACTTTATAATTTATTTAAAATATAATTAAATAATTTAATTAATTTAATTAATTTTAATTAAAGTAACAAAATTTTAAACTTAAATCTTTTTTAAAATATAATATTATAAATTAGTAAATAATTTTTAAAATATTACT